ATTGGCAGGAATTGATTGAAACTTTAGCATGGGCTCACGAACGCACACCATTGGCTAATTTGATTCGATGGAGAGATAAACCGGTGGCTCTTTCCATTGTGCAAGCAAGATTGGTTGGATTAGCCCACTTCTCTGTAGGTTATATATTCACTTATGCGGCTTTCTTGATTGCCTCTACATCGGGCAAATTTGGTTAATTCTTTCTGTCCTTGTATTCGCGCGATAATATCATTTCTTTCGACGGAGAAGGGGATATGCCTTCTTAGATTTCTACAGCTATATTTCTACATCTAGGATCCGACTTGTATCATTGATAATAATAGGAACTGAGCCGGTATGGCAAGGAAAGGTTTGATTCATAGGGAGAAGAAAAGGCAAAAATTAGAACAAAAATATCATTTGATTCGTCGATCCTCAAAAAAAGAACTAAACAAAGTTCCGTCGTTGAGTGATAAATGGAAAATTCATGGAAAGTTACAATCCTCACCACGTAATAGTGCACCTACACGTCTTCATCGACGTTGTTTTTCGACCGGAAGACCGCGAGCTAACTATCGGGACTTTGGACTATCCGGGCACATACTTCGTGAAAAGGTTCATGCATGTTTGTTGCCGGGGGCAACAAGATCGAGTTGGTAAGGATTAAAATATCCCTTAATTTTTCTATTTATTTCTATGATGGCCCCTTTACCATTCTGTATAAATAGGCTATTCTATTTGTACAAATATGGAAGAGGGGCCCATTCAATCCTTGTTTGTTCAGTAGTTCCCAGCTCTTCTCTTCATCGCGGGGTAGAGCAGTTTGGTAGCTCGCAAGGCTCATAACCTTGAGGTCACGGGTTCAAATCCCGTCTCCGCAACATTTTTTTTTCTTTTTTGACAAAAAAACTTAGCTTAGGTTTTATTTTTATTCTGTTAACTAATAATGAATTAACACCTTTCTTTTTCTGTTGGGGTGGAAAGATAGACCTACTATACTATCACGGTCAACTATAAGAAATCTTTTATCCTATTAAATACATTACTTTACCCTAGGCGGATAGCGGGAATCGAACCCGCGTCTTCTCCTTGGCAAAGAGAAATTTTACCATTCGACTATATCCGCATTTTTTTCCTTGAAATGCCTGAATAATATTTATCCAGAGTTAAGCGAAATACGCCATCTTCAGGGGGATTCCATCAAATTCCATCACCAAACCAATTAAAACCAATTTAAATGATTTAAATGAAAGCCGAGTAAATATTGAAATTTTAACTATATAATTTCAATTCATTATTGAATATTTTTCAATATTTTATTTCGATTTCTAATATTTCGATTTATATTAATTTATATTTCTATTTCTAATATAATTTTTCGAATATTTCTAACTAATATTTCTAATATAAAATATAATATATATATTATTTATATATATTATTATTATTGAGAATTGAGATTTATTTTTTTTTTTTTTTATGTATAATAAATATATAACTTTTTTTTTTAGAATAATAAAATTTTATTGTTCATTTTTCATTCAAGTTCCAGAAATTTAATTTGACCCCTCCCACGAATTTTTGGGGTTGTGAGACACATTCAAATTCACTATAAGTCTCCAAAATGCCAATAAAGAAAACAAAAAAAATTCGTGGGAGGGGTCATTTCATTGTTGGATCTGGAACGAATAGATTCAAGAGATGAGAGAATTAAGGATACCCACCAGAAAGACTAATCCAATCCATAATGATGTACCAGAAAATACAACATTTTTGTTACTCGACCAACCCTCCGGAGACGCAAATACAACGGGTACACCAATAAGTAAGATTGATGAAGTAGCAATTAATGCAAAAACAGCCAATTGGAAAGCAATAGTCATGTTTCTAATCCTCCAAGCTACCAACAAAAAAGAACTATACCATTTGATCCTTCTATCAGCCAAAAAATTTGAATCGAGTCCATCATAGAGGGATTTTACCATGAATCCATTGATTCTATCTGACATATTTCCAACCTTTTACCACTTTTAGTCGGACATGGAGTCGAGAGTACTTTTTTTTGACTTCAAAAACAGAAGTGCTGGATCATGCATCTATCTATTATCTATATATACAGATAGATAGATTGACCTATAGATTCGCGCCTAATATCTTTCTATACATAGTAATGGTATCAACTAACGCATATAGCGATGTTCTATTCAGTAAAAGGAAAATACAAATTGTCTTTCGGAGAGATGGCCGAGTGGTTGATAGCTCCGGTCTTGAAAACCGGTATAGTTCGAAACAAAGAACTATCGAGGGTTCGAATCCCTCTCTCTCCTTTTTGCTCGGTGAACTTCTTTTTTCTTTATTGGTTTTGCCTGGCTTTTTCGTCTCATAAAAAGTAATGGCTCGGCTATCCTTATCCTCCCTAGCCGAGCCAGAAAAAATATAAAATAGATTAGATATAACTGAGTTGAAAAGAAAGTAAAAAGGAATACTTTCTTTTTAAGTATGACCCCTTTCCCTCAATTAC